TTATCCCATGCGAATCGTTTACCCGTAACTATTCAATACCCCTACGAAAAATTGATTACATCGGAACGTTTCCGAGGCCGAATACACTTTGAATTTGATAAATGCATTGCGTGTGAAGTATGTGTTCGTGTATGTCCTATAGATCTACCTGTTGTAGATTGGAAATTCGAAATGGATATTCGAAAGAAACGATTACTAAATTACAGTATTGATTTCGGAATCTGTATATTTTGTGGTAATTGCGTTGAGTATTGTCCAACAAATTGTTTATCAATGACGGAAGAATATGAACTGTCTACTTATGATCGTCATAAATTGAATTATAATCAAATTGCTTTGAGTCGGTTGCCAATGTCAGTAATTGACGATTATACGATTCGAACAATTTGGAATTCGCCTCAAATCAAATAATGGATAAACCTCTTCATTCAAGAGCAATTCGCAATTACTAAGGTTCGGTTTCGATCTAATAGGGTTTTTGCTTCGTCAATTACGACAACAAACTATTGATTGGTTGATGAGTGCCCTGACATACTTTGGATTGCAAATAGATTTTGATATTATTGATTATAGTAATAGTACTTATTTTGAAATAGATAGTTTTAAACTACTTTTCAGATAAAGAATGAGATTAGTCCAATAACTGTATCTATATTAATCCACACCCCTGAAAACGGAATTCAATTAAATTAACAATTAAAATTAAAATTAAGAAGTATCATAAAAGAGTAACCTCTTTTTTCCTGGGAAAATCAATAAAGTCATGAAATAGTTCAATTTATCTCTTTGTTTTTATATAAAATGGATTTACCTGGACCTATACACGATTTTCTTTTAGTTTTTCTGGGATCGGGTCTTATATTGGGATGTCTAGGAGTAGTATTACTTCCCAATCCAATTTATTCTGCCTTTTCATTGGGATTAGTTCTTGGTTGTATTTCCTTATTCTATATTCTATCGAACTCTTATTTTGTAGCTGCCGCGCAGCTCCTTATTTATGTAGGAGCTATAAACGTTTTAATAATTTTTGCTGTTATGTTCATGAATGGTTTAGAATATGCCAAAGATGAAAATCTTTGGCAAGTTGGGGATGGGGTTACTTCGATGGTTTGTACAAGCCTTTTTGTTTCACTAATTACTACTATTTCAAATACGTCATGGTACGGTATTATTTGGACTACAAGATCAAACCAAATTTTAGAGCAAGATTTGCTAAGTAATAGTCAACAAATTGGAATTCATTTATCAACAGATTTTTTTCTTCCATTTGAACTCATTTCACTAATTCTTTTAGTAGCTTTAATAGGTGCAATTGCTGTAGCTCGTCAATAAAAAACCTTTCAATTAAAACTAGGAATTCAAAGAAAAATTCTGGGTTATCCTTATTTAGTCTCTTTTCCTTCATTCAAAATTGAGTCTCTTTTCCTTCATTCAAATAGAATTGAATTCATGTAAATATATTCTATATTTGTTATATTTGTTTTTGTTATATTCTAGTCAATTTTATCGGTTGACAGAATTGTTGTTCATATTGAAATGATTCATAAGGAGTTGGTTAATGATACTTGAATATGTACTTGTTTTGAGTGCCTATTTATTTTCTGTCGGTATCTATGGATTAATTACAAGTCGAAATATGGTTCGAGCCCTTATGTGTTTTGAACTTATCTTGAATGCAGTTAATATCAATTTTGTAGCATTTTCGGATTTTTTTGATAGTCGTCAATTAAAAGGATCCATCTTCTCCATTTTTGTTATAGGCATTGCAGCCGCTGAAGCAGCTATTGGATTGGCTATTGTTTCATCAATTTATCGTAACAGAAAATCAACTCGTATCAACCAATCGAATTTGTTGAATAATTAGTATTAATCATATAAATTCTAATATTCACCAATGAATTCGCATTAGTATGTCTGTCACGTAAGGTATGATCATGGTTGCAAAAACAGAAGAAATCTAAGTATTTTGGCCTTCTCTCATAAGCTAATCCCGCAGTAGATTGGTTAGAAACATTTTAGTAACTCATTGATTCGTCTGGTATCTAAATAGATGATTCATTTCTAAGTTTACTAGATCGAAATTTTATGACGTTCAAATCAAATATAGATCCAATGTCACATTCAGTAAAGATTTATGATACATGTATAGGGTGCACTCAATGTGTCCGAGCCTGCCCCACCGATGTATTAGAAATGATACCCTGGGACGGATGTAAAGCTAAACAAATTGCTTCTGCTCCAAGAACCGAGGACTGTGTCGGTTGTAAGAGATGCGAATCCGCCTGTCCAACGGATTTCTTAAGTGTTCGAGTTTATTTATGGCATGAAACAACTCGTAGTATGGGTCTAGCTTATTGATATATTCCAGAAAACTATACTTGAATCCATTTGACTTTTTTTACCGACAAAACCCGTGCTAAAAAAAAAAAGAAAAATCTTTTTTATTTCGAGCACGGGTTTTTCTGTCCCAAGTGTATCTTGTCTTTACCACGCATTATTTCCCTTGGTTAACAATAATTGTCGTTTTGCCAATATCTGCAGGTTCCTTACTTTTCCTTTTTCCCCATAGAGGAAATAGGACAATTCGCTGGTATACTATATGCATATGCATCTTAGAACTCCTTTTAACGACCTATACATTCTGTTATCATTTCCAATCAGACGATCCCTTAATCCAACTAGTAGAGGATTATAAATGGATCAATTTTTTTGATTTTCATTGGAGATTAGGAATAGATGGACTCTCTATAGGACCCATTTTGCTGACCGGATTCATTACCACTTTAGCCACTTTAGTGGCTCGGCCAGTTACTCGCGATTCTCGATTATTCCATTTCCTGATGTTAGCAATGTACAGCGGCCAAATAGGATCATTTTCTTCTAGGAACCTTTTACTTTTTTTCATCATGTGGGAGTTAGAATTAATCCCTGTTTATATCCTCCTATCCATGTGGGGAGGAAAGAAACGTCTGTACTCAGCTACAAAATTTATTTTGTATACGGCGGAGGGTTCTGTTTTTCTCTTAATGTCAATTTTGGGTATTGATTTATATGGTTTTAATGAACCAACATTCCATTTTGAAACATTAGCCAACCGGTCGTATCCTGTGGCCTTGGAAATCCTATTATATATTGGATTTTTTATTGCTTTTGCTGTCAAATCGCCGATTATACCCCTACATACATGGTTACCAGATACCCATGGAGAAGCCCATTACAGTACTTGTATGCTTCTAGCGGGAATCTTATTAAAAATGGGAGCATATGGATTGGTTCGAATCAATATGGAATTATTACCGCACGCTCATTCTATATTTTCACCTTGGTTAATGACAGTAGGAACAATACAAATAATCTATGCAGCTTTAACATCTCCTGGACAGCGGAATTTTAAAAAAAGACTAGCCTATTCCTCTGTATCTCATATGGCTTTCATAATTATAGGAATTGGTTCTATAACCGATATGGGACTCAACGGGGCCTTTTTACAAATAATCTCTCATGGATTTATTGGTGCTGGACTTTTTTTCTTGGCGGGAACGAGTTATGAGAGAATACGTCTTGTTTATCTTGATGAAATGGGTGGAATAGGTATTCCAATGCCAAAAATCTTCACAATGTTTAGTGGCTTTTCAATGGCTTCCCTTGCATTACCAGGTATGAGTGGGTTTGTTGCAGAATTGATAGTATTTTTTGGAATAATTACCAGTCCAAAATATCTTTTAATGCCAAAAATCCTAATTACTTTTGTAATGGCAATTGGAATGATATTAACTCCTATTTATTCATTATCTATGTTACGACAAATATTCTATGGCTACAAGTTATTTAATAACCCAAACTCCCATTTTTTGGATTCTGGGCCGCGAGAGCTATTTGTTTCGATCTCCATCTTTTTACCCGTAATAGGTATTGGTATATACCCCGACTTCGTCCTTTCGCTATCAGTTGACAAGGTCGAATTTATTCTATCCCATTTTTTTTATAGATAGCTTTCATGAATAAAAAAAAAATCCTATTTGGAAATCTCTCATTGTAGAAAAAGTAGAAAAATGAAAAGAAAAAAACTTTTGCTTCTCTTAAGTTTTAAGTTAAGTAAAAATTAAGTAAAAAAGTAAAAAAAAAAAGGAATTTCAACCTGATACCTTCGGTCTTTGTGAGAACCATGTAAATCAAGTACAAGCGATTTACATGGTTCTCGCCGGTTCACACAAAGTTTTTTTTTGATACACCGTACTCTCTTGTATTCGTAAGAGCCCCTTTTTGAATTCAATTAGACATTAATGTAAATGAACCATAACTATGTAACCCTATTCCGGATAGATTGACTCCAAAATAGCATATCCAAATGATAAGGAAGCCTAAAGATGGCACAATTGCGGAATTTACACTTTGCAAATTTGTATTTATTCGAGTATGTAAATAAATCGCAAATATGATCCAAGTAATAAATGCCCAAGTTTCTTTTGGGTCCCAATTCCAATATGATCCCCATGCTTCATTAGCCCATACTGCTCCTGAAAGAATACCTATGGTTAAAAAGAGAAATCCTAGACTAATAATACGATAACTCCAATAATCCAGTTGCTGAATCAATTGGGACTGGTAATAATTTTTACCAGAAAAAGACAAAAAAGACGTAGTTCGTAAAACATTGCCTTTTTTATTCATGTATTGGATTTCGCCGAAGAAAAAGGGCTTTTTAAATAAATTATGGCTTTTAGAAAAAATAGAAATATTTTTTCTAAATGTAATGGCTAGAAGTGCTACTGATAATAATGATCCGCATAAAAGAGCTGCGTAGCCTAAGATCATCATACTTACGTGCATTAGTAACCATTCAGATTGAAGAGCGGGTACTAATATTGTGGATTGATGTATTTCAGTTAAAAGACCTGAAGTAGTAAAGCCTTGGGTAAAAATAGCACTTGGCGCAATTATTGTCCTTAAAGTCTTTTTATTCTTTTTGAAATAAGGAATTAGATGAATAATGGAGAAACTCCATGAAAGGAAGATTAGTGATTCATATAAATCACTTAGTGGAAAATGCCCTGAAGAAATCCAACGAGTGACTAATAATCCTGTTATACAAGAAAAAACAGCTATCATGCCCTTTTCTGCCGAATCATATAATTTTACGATTTCATCGACTAATAAGGTTATAAAATGAATTGTAATTACAATTGAAATGATCGAAAAGGAAATATGAGTTAATATATGCTCTAAAGTGAAAAATATCATAAAAATCGTAAAAACATCTCTTAATTACAGAACGAGAATCGACAATTGAGTTCATTATAGAATCTATTCATTTTTTATTTTGAATTTAAAACGGCATGCCGCCACTCGGACTCGAACCGAGATGCTCTAGCACTGCTTCCTAAGAGCAGCGTGTCTACCGATTTCACCATAGCGGCAATCTCGAATTCATAATAGCCTATTCAGAGGTCAGAGGCAATCGTCGAGATTGAAGTAGTTAGTTGAAGCAATACTTTTTAGAAAAGATTCCATTTTTTGAATAACAATTCGTGCAAATAGGAATTTGAAGGTTCATTATTTTTGTTTATGGTGTCAGTTTTATTTAACTTAAGACTTTCATGTATTTTATGTTCCCCTGGAATTGAAGTCTTGTAACTAGATAGTTCTACCCCCTATCTAGGGATAGAACTAAAAAGAGTTTTGGTTTTCTTTTTTAACGAACCGTTTCTTATTTATTTCGCAAATCTGAAACAAAAAATGAAATTTGATCAACGAATCTACAATAGACCCCTATTTTTTTTTTTTGTTTTTTTTGTATCACTCACAATTTATACGTATTTCGTACAGAACATCCATACAAAGGACTTTTATCTGGGAGAAGATAGTTATGGGAGCCATATAGTAATAGTAATAGTAAATAGTAAAGTAATTCCCAATTCAGACAAAAAAAATAAGTCAGAATAAAATGAAAATCTAAAATAAAAGGGGTAAAGGGTGGAGGCGTTTTTAATCAAAAAAAAGGTTGATCCACTTTAAAGCTTTAAAGAAAGGTCATAGGAACGAAACGAATTCCCTTTCATATTGATTAATAATAGGTAATGGACATCATTAACGTTCATTTTCTTTTCATATTATAAATGAAAAAATGAAATGAGACGCTTTTTCAAGTAGTCAGGGCGATTGAGATTATTTCAATGTTTTATTACTTATTTGTTTGTTTGTCGCACAAAAAAACTTTTCGAATTCCCAGTAGAAAGAGATTTCCCTAATGAAAAAGCTTTTAATGCTGCCCAATACCCTTTTCTTTTCCAAATATTTTTACGAATATGCTTTTTTGATATAGAAGTATGCTTTTTTGGAACTGCCATTTATAAAAATGAAAGGGAGTTACTCATTGTTATAATTGAATGTGAAAGACATTTATTGTTTAAAACGAATACATTTATTATCTATATCTATCTAGTTATTCTCTAGCGAATATGTGCTTCATAAAAAAAAAGTGGATAGGTGAAAGATATGTGAAATTACATGAAATATTACTAGAAATAGAAAGAAGAAAAATAATATGTGATTGGTTTTTCTATATACATAGAATATCCAAAAAGAATAATTTGTATTGATTGGTACCTTCATTTGGCATTCTGTCTTAAAAGTATAAAATTCCATTATTCCATTTCATTTTAATTGAGTTTAAGTTAGTGCATATTTTTAGTTTTTTATTGACCCCTTTCAAAACAAAAGAGGTAAGATCCGTTGAATCGGAAACAATTAAGAATAAAAACTTGGATTTTTATGGAACAGACATATCAATATGCGTGGATCATACCTTTAGTTCCACTACTAGTTCCTATGTTGATAGGAATGGGACTTCTTCTTTTTCCGACAGCAACAATAAATCTTCGTCGTATGTGGGCTTTTCATAGTGTTTTATTGTTAGGTATAGCCATGGTTTTTTCGATCAATCTGTCTATTCAGCAAATAAATAACGGTTCTATCTATCAATATATATGGTCTTGGATTATCAATAATGATTTTTCGTTAGAATTTGGTTACTTGATCGATCCACTTACTTCTATTATGTCAATATTAATCACTACTGTTGGGATTTTGGTTCTTATTTATAGTGATAATTATATGTATCATGATCAAGGATATTTGAGATTTTTTGCTTATATGAGTTTTTTCAGTTCTTCTATGTTGGGATTAGTTACTAGTTCTAATTTGATACAAGTTTATATTTTTTGGGAATTGGTTGGAATGTGTTCGTATCTATTAATAGGGTTTTGGTTCACACGACCTGCTGCGGCCAATGCTTGTCAAAAAGCGTTTGTAACTAATCGTGTAGGAGATTTTGGTTTATTATTAGGAATTTTGTGTTTTTATTGGATAACGGGGACCTTTGAATTTCGGGATTTATTCGAAATATTCACTAACTTGATTTATAATAGCGAGGTCCCTTTTTTACTTGTTACTTTGTGTGCCCTTCTGTTATTTGCAGGTGCAGTTGCTAAATCTGCACAA